GGGTTTTGGAGACCCATGTTCTACCGAACTGAACTAAGAGCGTTTTCTTATCACAATGGATTGTTGTTTTTTGCAATCCAAAACTCTATCTGCATTGTATATGAAATCTATTATATAGAAAAAATTAGAGATTTCATATGTCCAATTTCAATGAATTTCTCCTTACTTCTTAGAATAAAAGTAATTCGTAATTAGGTAGGGATGACAGGATTTGAACCCGTGACATTTTGTACCCAAAACAAACGCGCTACCAAGCTGCGCTACATCCCTTTCAATTCAATAACAATAGTCTAATTGTAAAGAATCCTTGTCTTGTTTTCCACATCCTTATTTTTTTGTTAATTTCCCATGCCATGTCTTTTTTTTGGTTTCATATTATAGAAAGTATGTAGCTGAAAACAAAACCTGCCTTAACTTCGAAAAAAGAAAAAATTTTTCGCGAATGCTCAGAGGGTATGCTATTCTTTTTATCTTATCTATTGGATCTTTGTCCATTTTTATTTGATTTAGCTTATGCGTTAGATACATCTGCTCAGATATTAGATATGTATTATTATTTTATTTATACTTTAATTTATACATTAAATCAATTAAGAAGGAGGGTTTTCAATGCGAGATCTAAAAACATATCTTTCCGTAGCACCGGTACTAAGTACTCTATGGTTTGGATCTTTAGCGGGTTTATTAATAGAAATCAATCGATTTTTCCCAGATGCATTGACATTCCCCTTTTTTTCATTCTAGTTATATTAACATGGGAAAGGGGGTAATGAGGATTAGAGAAAGAATCCTTTTTTTGTGACTAATTTTTTTCATTCGAGTCTGAACTCCAGTTTTGGTGAAGTTGAATTTCTTGTTCTTCTTTAAATGACCCTACTATTATTTTAGGCAATTAAAGAAGAACAAGGGAGGTTTATACACCCTACTTAAATAAATACTATGAGTAGAAATTTAAGTACGTACTATGTTCTTAATTTATATATTATCTAAATCTATTACTCTATTTATTAGTTATTATTATTTATTGCAATGAACTCTTTATTAATTGTTTTTTTACTTTCCTTTCTTCTTGACTATAGAAAAGTTGTTTGAATCAAAAATACCAAAAATAAAAAGGAGTTTTATGGCGAAGGGGAAAGATGTCCGAGTAAAAGTTATTTTAGAATGTAATAGTTGTATTCGAAAGAGTGTAAATAAGGAATCAAGGGGCGTTTTCAGATATATTACTCAAAAGAATCGACACAATACACCTAGTCGATTAGAATTGCGAAAATTCTGTCCCTATTGTTACAAATATACAATTCATGGAGAAATAAAGAAATAAAATAGATGGAGCCGAACGATTCCCTTAAATTCACTGAAGGGGACAAAACGATTTTCATTATAATTCTATATTATTTACTATATTTTATATATATTATAAAAATATTATAAAAGAGAACTAAACAAACCAAATCCTATGCTGGACCTAAAAAAATTATAATGACGAAGTAGTATTTTTGGTATATATTATTATAGAAATTAAACAAACTATGGATAAATCCAAGCGACCTTTTATTAAATCCAAGCGGTCTTTTCGTAGACGTTTGCCCCCCATCCAACCGGGGGATCAAATTGATTATAGAAACATGAGTTTAATTAGTCGATTTATTAGTGAACAAGGAAAAATATTATCTAGGCGAATAAATAGATTAACTTTGAAACAACAACGATTAATTACTATTGCTATAAAACAAGCTCGTATTTTATCGTTGTTACCTTTTATTAATAATGAGAAACATTTTGAAAGAAACGAGTCGACTACTAGAACTTCTAGTTCTAGAACAAAAACTAAATAACAAATGAAAATAATAATATGTTTTTTCTTAATTGATAATAATCAAAAATAATGAAATTGAATCAAAAAAGAAATCTGACCTAAAACATGGATTGCGGCTTTGTTCTAAAAAAACCTGAGACTCCCGAATTTATTGTTGTAAGGTAAAATTTTGAATTTTTTTATAAATAAGACTAATTGCGATTCCCTACGCCCGGAGAATAAACTCCGGGGAATTGAATTTCAATTTTTTCGGGGCATTGTTTTCAATCTTCTTTTTTTATGATCTCATTTGAAATCATATAAAGACAATTCTTATTTAATATAGCTATTTGTGCAAGTACTTTACGATTAAGAAGCAACTGTCTATTGTACAGATCATGGATAAATTGACTATAATTATAGGATACCCCCCCTTCGCGGATTACTGCGTTGATCCGAGTGATCCATAAACGACGAAAATCTCTCTTTTGCCTATCTCTATTCCTATGAGCCGAAACTAAAGCTCTTATTTTCTGTTGAGTAATAATTCGAGTAAGTCTTGAATGAGCCCCCTGAAAGGTTGATGCAAATAAACGGATTTTTTTTCTACGTCTTCGAGCTATATAGCCTCGTCTAACTCTAGTCATTGAATAAATGAAACTTTGATGAATAACTAATTGATTTTATTTCGTTTAGTTATTCTTTTCTCCCCTCCTAGTGTATTAATAACAAAACGGATTTTTCCAATGTATAAAAAAAATCCCAATGGCTTTTGCTGCTATAACCTTCCTGACCACGATTTTTTTATTTTTTTCGACATTGCATCTTGAAATAAAAAAAACTACGATATTGTAATAATATATCAAATATAAAAAAAGTCAATAAATAGATATAGTGGGTTCCTTCGTTTCTATGGTTCCTTCTTAAACGGTCAGGTCCTCTCTATGCACCGGAGCTTCTAATATTTCATTTCTGTCTATTGATAACTTGTACAGTTCAAACTTTTTTTGGCTCTACCTATGCAGTAATAGGTCTTTCACAATTAGATCTCCCTATACAGTAACGGTATTTCATTTTGAAAGTTAGCTGGATAGCTGACCCTATTAGTCCGTTCTTACAAATAAGCTTTTTCTTTTAAAAAAGGATTCCCCGCTAAATGGATAACGTTAACGCTACCAACAGAAATTTTTTATTTACACTAATAGAAACCATAAATTTCATACACAATAGATGAATATATCTTTTGTTTTTAGAACGTCATCTTTTCAATTTTATTCTATTCATCCGTATGGATCATTGATACTAGAAAATTTTTTTAGTTTCGTTGGCTTTTGTTCCAGCTCATAATCTGAACGAGTCACACATACACCCTAGTACATGTTCCTCGACGCTGCGGGCATCCCCGAAGAGCGGGGGATTTAGTGAGATTTCTGATTGGCTGTCTTGTGTTTCTAATAAGTTGTTTAATTGTTGGCATGATAAATTATATAAATAATGCTGAAAAGCTGGTTTAGATCAATCCTAACCGAATGCATTTCTAGTTAATAGAATCATAAGATAAACCCAGTGATAAGATAAAATTTTAATTAAAACTATTTTTTTTTATTCGACCGCCACAAGATCAACAATTCCATAAGCTTGGGCTTCTGTTGCTGACATAAAAACATCCCTTTCCATATCTTCGGATACAACCCATATGGGTTTGCCTGTTCTTTGTACATAAACCCTTGTGAGAGTTTCGCGTAATTTCAATAGTTCTTCCGCTTCCAAGATAAATTCTCCCGTTTGAGCCTCGTAAAAAGAGCTAGCAGGTTGATGAATCATTACCCTGATGTTATACCTTAAAGGGGATTGCGACGAGGCAAAGAGAAAAATTAGATTTAGATATATTAAACAACCGTACGTGCATTTTTTTCGTATTGCATACGGCTTTATAATGGAATTTACTTTATTCCTTGAAATAAAAAATCAATCCGATCCCAATTAGTAAATGATCCAATTACCACCCTTCTTTTCGGCAGGAGTAAAAAAAAATACTATGGTGGCTCCGTTGCTTTTTATTTTTTCTAAGCAATCCCAAAGTTTCTTTTTGATCCGAATTAAAGAAGGAAAAAAGGCTTTTTTATACTTTTTCAAATATAAATTTTATTTTAATTAAGAGTCTTTTGATATGAAAAAAGTTTGTGACGCTGAAACGGACTCCCAATAAAAAAATAGGGAATATTCTTCATCTCATACTACCCCTTCGATATATAATCTAAAATCTAATGCTTTGAAAAAAAAATAGAGAAAAAAGTTATCATATCGAATTCAAAGTGCCATGCTATTATTACTTCATTTTAAAATTAATTTAATTTTAATATGGTGAAGGCATAGTATTCGTTTTTCTCTCAAATAAAAAACTCATTGGCGCCAAACGTGAGGGAATGCTAAACGTTTGGTAATTTCTCCTCCGACCAGTATAAAGGATCCCATTGAAGCGGCTAATCCCATACATATTGTATGTACATCTGGTCGCACAAATTGCATAGTATCATAAATAGCTACTCCAGGTATTACCCAACCGCCAGGAGAATTTATAAACAAATACAAATCTTTGGTATCATCCTCGATACTGAGATATATCATAAGACCAATAAGTTGATTCGCGATCTCACTATCAACCTCTTGGCCTAAAAAAAGTAATCTTTCTCGATAAAGTCGGTTGATTAGGATAAAATGCATCCCTTATAAACCGTACATGCACCTTTTTATGCATACGGTTCAAAAAATTTTTGAAAAAAAAAATCAATTTGTAGACTTGATTCGTTTTTCATTTTGTTAGAGGTTTTAAAAACTTTCATGTTATAACAAAAAACATTAGGTTTTGCGCCTTTAACCCCAATTACTCATAATAAAATTTACTATAAACTTATTTAACTTTCTTTTCATTGATGTATCAGTTCATCGAGATCCATTCCAAATCACGATATCATTTTCTTGTTCTTGAATGGGCCTTTTGAATTTTTTTAGGTTTATGTTCTACTCCGGGTAAAGATCTGCCCGATTTAGATTTGCACATATAGGACAAATTTTTCCAATACCACATATTTTATGTGTATTTTTTTATTTTATATTTGAAAATAAATTTTATTTTTAGTTAAAGTAAATAAAATGTATAAAACAAGTAGTAATCTTAAATATTAATTGGTTTTTTCATAAACGGAGCCTGGATACTTCATTTAACCGAAACAACCATAAATTATTCTAATTGATAATGTTAATTTGAATTCCCCTTAAAACTCAAAAAAAAGATCTAATTGCCTTTCACGCTCCAAATTTTTTATGACGCAAAAAATCTTTATTGGGCGAAAGGGAGGATATCTCAATCGGGAGAGAGAACGGGGAAATACCATACGACCCAATATATCTGACAAGTCGCACTATACGTCAACCCAAGATGCATCTTCCTCCCCAGGACTTCGAAAGGGAACTTTTGGAACACCAATAGGCATAAAATAAAAGAAAAAATAAAGTATTATGGTTTACTTTGATGTGGAAACGTAGTTCAGAAAAGCAACCTTGGCATATATTATACCTAGATTAAGAATATAAAATCACCAAGTAGCAAAGTATTTACTGAAACAACAAGATGGTATAAACTTCCCGTTGCGTATTGATACTTATCAGATATAGAATAGATTTGTTTCTCTTTGTTCCTATATTACCCACAGAATAGAACAAATATGAACTCTTGTTTCGAGATAATCTATTGAAGGGGTCCATTGCATAATCATAATTTTTTCTAATGCAATAAAGTTACATAGTATTATTTTTCTTTGATAAAAGGGGTATTTCCATGGGTTTGCCTTGGTATCGTGTTCATACTGTCGTATTGAATGATCCCGGTCGATTGATTTCTGTTCATATAATGCATACAGCTCTGGTTGCCGGTTGGGCTGGTTCGATGGCTCTATATGAATTAGCAGTTTTTGATCCCTCTGATCCCGTTCTTGATCCAATGTGGAGACAGGGTATGTTCGTTATACCGTTCATGACTCGTTTAGGAATAACCAATTCATGGGGCGGTTGGAGTATTACAGGGGGGGCTATAACGGATCCGGGTATTTGGAGTTACGAAGGTGTCGCCGGAGCACATATTGTGTTTTCTGGTTTGTGCTTTTTAGCTGCTATTTGGCATTGGGTCTATTGGGATCTAGAAATATTTTCTGATGAACGTACAGGAAAACCTTCTTTGGATTTGCCTAAGATTTTTGGAATTCATTTATTTCTTTCCGGAGCGGCTTGTTTTGGTTTTGGTGCATTTCATGTAACAGGCTTGTATGGTCCCGGAATCTGGGTATCCGACCCTTATGGACTAATTGGAAAAGTACAACCGATAAGTCCAGCCTGGGGTGTGGAAGGTTTTGATCCTTTTGTTCCAGGAGGAATAGCTTCTCATCATATTGCAGCAGGGACATTAGGCATATTAGCAGGTCTATTCCATCTTAGTGTCCGTCCGCCTCAACGTTTATACAAAGGATTACGTATGGGTAATATTGAAACCGTTCTTTCGAGTAGTATTGCTGCTGTCTTTTTTGCAGCCTTTGTTGTTGCCGGAACTATGTGGTATGGTTCAGCAACTACTCCGATCGAATTATTTGGCCCCACTCGTTATCAATGGGATCAGGGATACTTTCAGCAAGAAATATATCGAAGAGTAAGTGCTGGGCTAGCCAAAAATCAAAGTTTATCGGAAGCTTGGTCAAAAATTCCCGATAAATTAGCTTTTTATGATTACATTGGCAATAATCCGGCAAAAGGAGGATTATTTAGAGCCGGTTCAATGGACAATGGCGATGGAATAGCTGTTGGATGGTTAGGGCACCCTGTTTTTCGAGATAAAGACGGACATGAACTTTTTGTACGTCGTATGCCTACTTTTTTTGAGACATTTCCTGTCGTTTTGATAGATGGGGACGGAATTGTTAGAGCTGACATTCCTTTTCGAAGAGCGGAATCGAAGTATAGCGTTGAACAAGTAGGTGTAACTGTTGAGTTCTATGGTGGTGAACTCAGCGGAGTCAGTTATAGCGATCCCGCTACTGTAAAAAAATATGCTAGACGTGCTCAATTGGGTGAAATTTTCGAATTAGACCGTGCTACCTTGAAATCTGATGGTGTTTTTCGTAGTAGTCCAAGGGGTTGGTTTACTTTTGGGCATGCTTCCTTTGCCCTACTCTTCTTTTTTGGACACATTTGGCATGGGGCTAGAACCTTATTCAGAGATGTTTTTGCTGGTATTGACCCTGATTTGGATGCTCAGGTAGAATTTGGAGCATTCCAAAAACTTGGAGATCCAACTACAAGAAGACAAGGGGTTTAATATAAGATTTTTACTATATTTTTTTGTGATTTGACATAGGATATTCAACAAAAATTTTTGAGTAGAATCACCGTCCTTTTTTTGACTTTTTCTTTTTATCATTATCGGGAAAAGAATCTCGATCGAGTAAACAGGTATGGAAGCTATAATTCTAAATCACAATCAAATCTATGGAAGCATTGGTTTATACATTTTTATTAGTCTCGACTCTAGGGATCATTTTTTTCGCTATCTTCTTTCGGGAACCTCCTAAAGTTCCAACTAAAAAGGTGAAATGATTTTTCATTAGCTCAATTGACGCAATGAGCCTTCTGATATTGGAAGGCTCATTACGTCAATTAGTCTCCGTGTTCTTCGAAAGGATCTCTTAATTGTTGAGAGGGTTGTCCAAAAGCGGTATATAAGGCATACCCAGTAAAACTTATAAGTAAACCAGAGATGAAGATGGTGACTAGAGTGGCTGTTTCCATTATTATATATATAATTTAAAGACCCCAATGGATCTATGATAAAATTATTTATTTACAACAGAATGATATACAAAGTCAACAGATCTCAAAAAAAATAGGATTTATGGCTACACAAACCGTTGAGGGTAGTTCTAGATCTCGTCCAAAACCAACTACCATAGGGGTTTTATTGAAACCGTTGAATTCGGAATATGGTAAAGTAGCTCCTGGATGGGGAACTACTCCTTTGATGGGAGTTGCAATGGCTTTATTTGCAATATTCTTATGTATTATTTTAGAAATTTTTAATTCTTCCGTTTTATTGGATGGAATTTCCATGAATTAAATCCATAAGAAAAGGGAATTCAAAAGAATCAAAAAGTTATATACCCTTCAAATGCGTTTTTAGGGCTACGATTTTTTCCTTTTGGGTAGTTCAATCGCGGGATTTCTTTCTGTATTTCCGGAATATGAGTGTGTGACTTGTTATAATGGATCCTATTGAATAGTACAGAGAACGAGTCTGTCATCTTATCCTGATAAAGCTGGTCTTCCTTCGTCGGATATTTTTTTTTATATCTGAAACACGGACTATATAAAATAGATGAAGAAATCTTTGAACTATGATTCATATTTAATATTTACACCTCGCGATCGGATTCAATCAATTTTTTTTTGAAACTTCTTAGTATTTTATACCTCTTCTATTGATTGAATAAGTGATGATCCACTGGTTCTTACTCAAGTAATCTTTGGACTTAACTTTTAGGTTTTACTGAGTCATCGTGGTTATACTATGAATCTGTGGTTTCAATCAATTCAGAGGGTCTTAACAAGAAAAATTCCTATCCTATCACTGCTAAAAAGATGTATAAAAAAAGTAGGAAACGAGAATATTCAAGAGGCCCGTAGTAACAATTAACAGAAAGATAGATGAGCCAACTTGATATATTGGCATTACCACCGCAAAGACAAAAACTTTCTTTTCGTATTTTTATTCCTTCACATCTTCCTAAACGAAAAAAGAGATTAATAAACTTTAACCTTTATTGGGGTGTTTTTGCTTGAGCTGTATGAGATAAAATTCTCATATACGGTTCTTAGAGGGGGGCTTTTAGCGCTGTACCTATCTCAATAAAGTTTATGATTGGTTTGAAGAACGTCTCGAGATTCAGGCGATTGCAGACGATATAACTAGTAAATATGTTCCGCCTCATGTCAATATTTTTTATTGTCTAGGAGGAATTACGCTTACTTGTTTTTTAGTACAAGTAGCGACCGGTTTTGCCATGACTTTTTACTATCGTCCAACCGTTACCGAGGCTTTTGCTTCTGTTCAATATATAATGACGGAAGCTAACTTTGGTTGGTTAATACGATCAGTTCATCGGTGGTCGGCAAGTATGATGGTTCTAATGATGATCCTGCATGTATTTCGTGTGTATCTTACCGGCGGCTTTAAAAAACCTCGCGAATTGACTTGGGTTACAGGCGTGGTTCTGGCTGTATTGACCGCATCTTTTGGTGTAACTGGTTATTCTTTACCTCGGGACCAAATTGGTTATTGGGCAGTAAAAATTGTAACAGGTGTACCTGACGCTATTCCTGTAGTAGGATCTCCTTTGGTAGAGTTATTGCGTGGAAGTGCTAGTGTGGGACAATCCACTTTGACTCGTTTTTATAGTTTACATACTTTTGTATTGCCTCTTCTTACTGCCGTATTTATGTTAATGCATTTTTTAATGATACGTAAACAAGGTATTTCTGGTCCTTTATAGAATTAAAAACGAGATATCATAGATATTTGTAATTTCTCATTTTGTATTTGGGGGAAGAACAATAATATTTCATTGCTACATGCATGGATTATTTTTTTTTCACTAATCCATGGATTTGGATATTTTCCTTCAACTCTCTAATATTGTATTTAGTTATTAGTTATTTAACATACAATACTTGATACTTGACGGGAATTCTCCGAAAATAAAATGGATTATGGGAGTGTGTGACTTGAACTATTTATTAGGCTGTGCAAGTATATGTTCTTTTCTGCCACATTGAAATTCATAATCCAATGTGTCTTTTGTCCAACCACCGTATAAGTAAGTCCTATACAGAGGTTCGTGTGAAGAAAATTTATTCTATGATCAACCCTGAATCATGTCAGGCATGGCTCCGTAAGATCTAGTCGAATGTTTGATTTTGGATAATATCTTGTTACTTTTTTTATTTATATTTTATTTATATTGAATTGTGTAAAAATTGTTTGAATAGTATTGAAATGCATTCATTTCCTCTGCATTGACCTGATCTATGATACTATCGGAGTGAAACAAGGGATCTAAAGAACAATAGAGGCTATATTAGTAATCAAGTAAATCCTTTATT